CAAGCAAACGTGCATTCCCCACTTTTTTTGGACAGAATAGACAAAACGTTTTTTTTTTCTTTTGATATCTCCGGAATGATGAACCTAATTTTTAGGAATTGGGTGGGGAAAGGTCCGGAATTAAAAACTTCGGATTCTGAGGAAAAAGAGGCAAAAGAAAAGGAAAAAACAAAGGAGGAGAAAAAGGACAAGAATGAACGGATAGCAATAGCAGAAAATTGGGATACTATTCTATTTGCTCAAGCAATAAGAGGTTCTATGTTAGTAACACAATCGATTCTTAGAAAATACATCGTATTGCCTTCATTGATAATAGCTAAAAATCTCGGCCGTATGTTATTATTTCAATTCCCCGAGTGGTACGAGGATTGGAAGGAGTGGAATAGAGAAATGCATGTTAAATGCACCTATAATGGTGTTCAATTATCAGAAACAGAATTTCCGAAAGACTGGCTAACAGACGGTATTCAAATAAAAATCCTATTTCCTTTCTGTCTGAAACCTTGGCACAGATCTAAGCTACGATTCGATCATAGAGATCGAATGAAAAAGAAAGGAAAAAAAGAAAATTTTGGTTTTTTAACAGTCTGGGGGATGGAAACTGAACTACCTTTTGGTTCTCCCCGAAAACGACCTTCCTTTTTTGACCCCATTTGGAAAGAACTCGAAAAAAAAATTAGAAAAGTGAAAAAGAAATGTTTTCTAGTTCTAAGAGCTTTAGGAGAAAGAAAAAAAGGGTTTCTAAGGGTCTTAAAAGAAAAAACAAGATGGATTCTCAAAACAGTTCTATTTATAAAAAGAATAATAAAAGAGTTTGCAAAAGTAAATCCAATTTTCTTATTTGGATTGAGGAAAGTATATGAACCGAATGAAAATAGAAAAGATTCTATAATTAGTAATAAGATTAACCATGAATCGATCATTCGAATTAGATCTGTGGATTGGACAAATTATTCACTGACAGAAAAAAAAATGAAGGATCTGGCTGATAGGACAACCACAATCCGAAATAAAATAGAAAGGATTACAAAAGACAAGAGAAAAATATTTCTAACTCCAAATAGAAAGATTAGTCCTAACGAGACAGGTTGTGATGATAAAAGATCGGAATCACAGAAACATATTTGGCAGATATCAAAAAGAGGAGGTGCCCGATTAATACGTAAATGGCACTATTTTATGAAATCTTTCATTGAAAGAATCTATATGGATATCTTTCTATGTAACATTAATATTCCCAGAATAAATGCACAACTTTTCCTTGAATTTGAATCAACAAAAAAAATTATCGACAAAGACATTTACAATGATGAAAGAAATAAAGAAGGAATTGATGAAACAAATCAAAATGCAATTCACTTTATTTCGACTATAAAAAAGTCTCTTTCTAATATTAGTAATAATAAATCACAGATTTATTGTGACTTATCTTCCTTGTCCCAAGCATATGTATTTTACAATTTATCACAAATCCAAGTTATTAATAAGTATTACTTGAGATCTGTACTTCAATATCGCGGAGCATATCTTTTTCTTAAGGATAGAATAAAGGACCATTTTGGGACACGAGGAATATTGGATGCCAAATCAAGGTCTAAGAAACTTCCGAATTCTGGAATGAATGAATGGAAAAATTGGTTAAGGGGTCATTATCAATACAATTTATCTCAGACTAGATGGTCTAAATTAGTACCGCAAAAATGGCGAAATAGAGTCAATCAACGTCGTATGATTCAAAATAAAGACTCAAAAAAAGATTCATATGAAAAAGAAAAAGACCAATTAATTCATTACGAGAAAAAAAAGAATTATGTAGTGAACTCATTACCGAGTCAAAAAGAAAAATTTAAAAAACACTACAGATATGATCTTTTATCACATAAATATATTCATTATGAAGACAGGAAGGGCTCATATATTTATGGATCGCCATTCCAAGTAAATGGAGACCGAGAGATTCCATATAATTACAACATGCCTAAACCCGAATCATTTTATGTACCCGGGGGTATAGCTATTAATGATTATCTAGGGGAAGGGTCTATTATTGATACGGGGAAAAATCCGGATAGAAAATATTTGGAGTGGAGAATTCTCAATTTTTTTCTTAGAAAGAATATCGATATTGAGACTTGGACCGATATAGATACTGGAACCAACATTAATAAAAATACTAAGACTGGGACTAATGATTATCAAATAATTGATAAGAAAGATCTTTTTTATCTCACGATTCATCAAGAAATCAACCCTCAAAAAAAAAGGTTTTTTTTTGATTGGATGGGAATGAATGAAGAAATGCTACATCGTCCCATATCGAATCTAGAACCCTGGTTCTTCTCAGAATTTGTGCTACTTTATGATGCATATAAGATTAAACCGTGGATCATACCAATCAAATTACTTATTTTCAATTTGAATGGAAATGAAAACATTAGTGAAAATAAAAACATCAACAGAAATCAAAAAAAGGATCTTCGTCTATCATCTAATCAAAAAGAATATCTTGAATTAGAGAATCGAAATCAAGAAGAAAAAGAACAGCTGGGTCAAGGGAATCTTGGATCAGATCCACGAAACCGACAAAAAGATCTTGAAAAAGATTCCGCGGAATCAGACATTAAAAAACGTAGAAAGAAAAGACAATACAAGAGCAATAAGGAAGCGCAACTAGATTTCTTCCTGAAAAGGTATTTGCTTTTTCAATTGAGATGGGATGATCCTTTGAATCAAAGAATGATCAATAATATCAAGGTATATTGTCTCCTGCTTAGGCTGATAAATCCAAGGGAAATTGCTATATCCTCTATTCAAAGAGGAGAAATGCGCCTGGATGTAATGCTGATTCAGAAGGATCTAACTCTTACAGAATTGATAAAAAGGGGAATATTGATTATCGAACCGGTTCGTCTGTCTATAAAATGGGATGGACAATGGATTATGTATCAAACCATAAGTATTTCATTGGTCCATAAGAATAAGTACCAAACTAATCGAATATGCCGAGAAAAAAAATATGTTGATGAAGATTATTTCGATAGATCCATTGCACAACATGGAAAGGTACTTGTGAATGGAGATGAAAATAATTATGCTTTGCTTGTTCCTGAAAATATTCCATCTCCTAGACGTCGTAGAGAATTGAGAATTCGAATTTGTTTGAATTCCGAGAATGAGAATGTTGTGAATAGAAATTCAGTATTTTTCAATGGCAACAACGTAAGGAACTGTGTGCAATTTTTGGATGAGGACAAGCATTTTGATACAGATATAAATAAATTTATCCAATTCAAATTGTTTCTTTGGCCCAATTATCGATTAGAAGATTTAGCTTGTATGAATCGCTACTGGTTTGATACCAATAATGGCAGTCGTTTCAGTATGTCAAGGATACATATGTATCCACGAGTCAGAATTAGTTGATAGCGGATTTCCTATATATCTATATCACGTGTCATATCCGGTATAGAAAGGTATACAAATGTACACACACGTTGTGTTACATTAGATTCTGATACATGATACTGATTCAATGATGTATCATATCAATTGGATCTAGGAATGAATCGGCAGAATTTTCTTAAGTCCCAATCATTCCCTTTTGTGGGTGTAGAAATGTACCATCTCCTTCTATCGAATCCAATTGAAAATTGGATTCGATAGAAAGTAGTCTATGAATAAATCCAGATTATTTTATTGTGTGTACCAGATCTAAATGACTGGCATTATTATTATTCCTGATCGGTAAAATCCATATCTGTGGAAAAGAAAGAAAAAAAAGAGAGAGAGAGAAGAATTCTTTTTATGGTAAAAAATTCATTCATCTCAGTTATTCCGCAAGAAGAAAAAGAAAAAAACAAAGGGTCTGTTGAATTTCAAGTATTCAGTTTCACCAATAAGATACGGAGACTTACTTCACATTTGGAATTGCACAGAAAAGACTATTTATCTCAGAGAGGTCTTCGGAAAATTCTGGGAAAACGTCAACGTATACTGGCTTATTTGTCAAAGAAAAATAGAGTACGTTATAAAGAATTAATTGGTCAGTTGGATATTCGGGAACCAAAAACTCGTTAATTTGAAAATTCGTTTGAATTATTTGCTTTATTAGATCTTGAATTTTGATGAACCTCGTTTCGTTTTCAGCAATTCATGAAATAATGAATCGGGGAAGAAAACATATGACTGTACCGGATATAAGAAAAGACTTCATGATAGTCAATATGGGTCCTCACCACCCATCAATGCATGGTGTTCTTCGACTCATCGTTACTCTAGATGGTGAAGATGTTATTGATTGTGAACCCGTATTGGGTTATTTACACAGAGGGATGGAAAAAATTGCGGAAAACCGAACAATTATACAGTATCTACCTTACGTAACACGTTGGGATTATTTAGCTACTATGTTCACAGAGGCAATAACGGTAAATGCACCAGAACAATTGGGAAATATTCAAGTACCTAAAAGAGCCAGCTATATCAGAGTCATTATGCTGGAGTTGAGTCGTATAGCTTCTCATTTGTTATGGCTTGGGCCTTTTATGGCGGATATCGGTGCACAGACTCCTTTCTTCTATATTTTCAGAGAGAGGGAATTGCTATATGATCTATTCGAAGCTGCCACAGGTATGCGAATGATGCATAATTATTTCCGTATCGGGGGAGTAGCTGCTGATCTACCTCATGGCTGGATAGATAAATGTTTGGATTTCTGCGATTATTCTTTAACAGGAGTTGTTGAATATCAAAAGCTTATTACGCGGAATCCCATTTTTTTGGAACGAGTTGAAGGAGTGGGCATTATTGGTGGAGAGGAAGCAATAAATTGGGGTTTATCAGGACCAATGCTACGAGCTTCCGGAATGCAATGGGATCTTCGTAAAGTTGATCATTATGAGTGTTACGATGAATTCGATTGGGAAGTCCAATGGCAAAAAGAAGGAGACTCATTAGCTCGTTATTTAGTACGAATCAGTGAAATGGCGGAATCCATAAAA